ATCAGTTGGATCTTTGATTAATTAACATCTCGTTTTTTATTGACCTCCTACTTCCTTTAATCCGCGGGAGGTCAAATTTAGGTTGTTGCTCAATTATTTTAGTGTAATTTTGACCTCCCGCGATTAACAAGAACACAGAATCACGCCCTGTAGGATTTGAACCTACGACATCGGGTTTTGGAGACCCACGTTCTACCGAACTGAACTAAGAGCGCTTTATTATCACAATAAATATTTTGTAACCCCAATTTATCTTGCATATATATATACTATAAACATATATATATACTATAAAAAATAAAAATGAAATATTTATTTAATTATGTATGTACAATTTTATTAATTGATCTCAATTGATCCCTCGTTACTGCTCAGAAGATAAGTAATAGGTAGGGATGACAGGATTTGAACCCGTGACATTTTGTACCCAAAACAAACGCGCTACCAAACTGCGCTACATCCCTTTCAATTGGTCTACAGTGTCATTGTAGAGAATCCCTGTCTTGTTTTCCACATCTTTATTTCCTACATTGATATACACAAACTATCTTATCATTTCTTCCTTCTTCCTTTTGGTCTCATATATCATATAACAAACATATAATATGGTAAAAGACTTATATAAAGTATGAAATAAATATGAAATCTACCACAAAAAATTAATATTTTTTAGGAATTTAAGGCGGAAATGGACGTATTTTTTTCTTTTAATAAATATCTATTTTGTACATTTCAATTTGAATTAGGAACTCCGCGTACAAGTGGTAAGTCATTAACTACATATACACATCCGGTCATATATGTATTACCATTATGTATTACAAATTACAATAAAATTACAATAACGAATACAGAAAGAGGAGTTTTTAAAATGCGAGATCTAAAAACATATCTCTCCGTGGCACCGGTAGTAAGTACTCTATGGTTCGGGTCTTTAGCAGGTTTATTGATAGAGATCAATCGTTTTTTTCCGGATGCGTTGATATTCCCCTTTTTTTCATTCTAGCTATTGATATGGGAAGGGGGAAGAAGATTAGAGATACAATCAAATATCTGTAACTAATCCCTACCCCTCCCTTCTTTTTTTCTTTGTTTTTTTTTTTTTTTTTCTTTCTAAAAAAAAAAAAAAAAAACAAAGAAAAAGCGGTTTTACCCTCAGTGAAACTATGAACTCGGGCTCAGGCTCAAATTAAATTAATAATAGAATGGAAATGCGGTGGTTGGGGCAACAATATCATACAAGATACTTAACTGAAAATGAAATACTGTACGGCAATTAAAAATTATAAATATAGTTAGAAATCATTATATTACTTATTATTTATTACTATATTGATTGCAACAAAATATTTCTTTCATAATTTGATTTCGAGTTACCTGCTTCTATTTTTGTGTCCTTTCTTCTTCCTTGCTTCGGGTCAGAAAATTAAAGAATTGAGTGAATCAAAAACCAAAGGAGGTTCATGGCTAAGGGTAAAGATGTCCGAGTAACGGTTATTTTGGAATGTACCAGTTGTGTTCGAAATCGTGTTAATAAGGAATCAATGGGCATTTCCAGATATATTACTCAAAAGAATCGACACAATACGCCTAGTCGATTGGAATTGAGAAAATTCTGTCCCTGTTGTTACAAACATACGATTCATGGGGAGATAAAGAAATAGATCGAACTGATCGCTCGTGTGTCAGTCTTCCAAGGAAGATGAAAAATTACATATTATATATAACAATATATATATATAATTTATTTTAATTTATTAATTTATTTAAATATAACCAAATAAATATAAACAAACCAAATCCTATTTCGATCGGATCAAAGATGATGTAGAATTAAGAAATAGGATTGGGATTTTCAGGATAAGGAATAAACAAACCATGGATAAATCCAAGCGAATCTTTCTTAAATCTAAGCGATCTTTTCGTAGGCGTTTGCCTCCGATCCAATCGGGGGATCGAATTGATTATAGAAACATGAGTTTAATTAGTCGATTTATTAGCGAACAAGGAAAAATATTATCTAGACGGGTGAATAGATTGACCTTAAAACAACAACGATTAATTACTATTGCTATAAAACAAGCTCGTATTTTATCTCCGTTACCTTTTCTTAATAATGAGAAACAATTTGAAAGAAGCGAGTCAACCGCTAGAGCTGCTGGTCTTAGAACCAGAAAAAAAATAGGTTGACTCTTCAATTGAATTGAATCAAAATAAAATTCCAATCCAAACTCAAATGCGGATTGACGTTTTTTTTTTGTTCGAAAAATCGTAAAATCGAAATGTCCTGTCGTAAGAAAAAAAATGGGAGAAGAGGAATAAATATTTTTTATTTAACGTCTTTCTTCATTTTGATGACTTTATCATATTTTATCATACTAATTTCTACTCTACCTTCCCAGAGTTCATTCTCCAGGGAACTCCATTTAAACTATTCCAACGGATTCCTTCCAATCTCTTTATTTTATGATCTCATTGGAAATCATATAAAGACAACTCTTATTTAATATAGCTATTTGTGCAAGTATTTTACGATTAAGAAGTAACTGTCTCTTGTACAGATTGTGTATAAATTTACTATAACTGAAGTATACTTTATTCTCGCGAATTACTGCATTTATCCGAGTGATCCACAACCGACGAAAATCTCTCTTTTGTCTACCTCTATCCCGATGAGCCGAAACCAAAGCTCTTATTTTCTGTTGAGTAATAGTACGAGTAAGTCTTGAATGAGCCCCTCGAAAGGTTGATGCAAATAAACGAATTTTTGTTCTACGTCTTCGAGCTATATACCCTCGTTTAATTCTGGTCATTGAATAAATGAAACTTTGATGAATAACTAATCGATTTCCTTTCTTTCAGTTATTCCCTTCCCCTAGTCTATTAATAACAAAACGGATTCTTCCAATGTATAAAATTAAAATTCCAATGGCTTTTGCTACTATAACCTTCCCGACCACGATTTTTTTTTTTTTTTTTTTCTAGGTGAAATGCCTAGAAAAAATTGTATTGATATTAGGTATCAAAAACACATAAAAGTAGTAAATATAAATGGATATAGTGGGTTCCATCGTTTCTATGGTTACTTCTTAAACGGTGAGGTCCTCTCTATACACCGGAGCCCTTCTTTCATTTAATCAATGTTATTGTTAACTTGTACAGTTCACACTCTTTGGCTCTACCCATAATTATCCAGTACGAGGTCTTTCACAATGAGATCTACTTATACAGTAACGGTATTTAATTATGAAGATTAGCTGAGTAGCTGACCCTGTTAGTCCGTTCTTGCAAGAGTAAGGCATAATTTTTCTGCTTTTTAAAATAGTATTTCCCCTGCTTAATGGATATCATTTGCTATCAATGGAGAATTCTTTCTCATCTTAAATTTAAAACGGAGTTGATTGGATTTGCACCAACGGAAACCATACATTTGATACCACAATAGAAGGATAGATCTTTTTGATTTTTAGATATTGAATGGAGTTCTTCCATTCTAGTCTATTCACTGGTACTGATCGTTGATACTGGATCAATTGTTTTCTTTCTTTTGTCCTAGCCCATGATCTGAACGAGTCGCACATACACCCTAGTACATGTTCCTCGTCGCTGAGGACATCCCCCAAGAGCGGGGGATTTCGTGACATTTCTGATTGGCTGTCTTGTGTTTCTAATAAGTTGTTTAATAGTTGGCATATTGAATCATATACATAATGGGCTGGTTTAGATCGATCTTAACCGGATGATTATGAATTATTTTATTTCTATATTAATAGATTAATGAATAGAATATTAAATCCGGTAAGAAGATAAAATCTCAAATCACCAATTCGTCTGAAATTTTTGTTATTTTTTCTTTTTTATTCAGTCGCTACAAGATCAACAATTCCATGAGCTTGGGCTTCTGTTGCTGACATAAAAACATCTCTTTCCATATCTTCGGATACAACCCATAAGGGTTTGCCTGTCCTTTGTACATAAACCCTTGTGACGGTTTCGCGCAGCTTCAAAAGTTCTTCCGCTTCCAAGATAAATTCTCCCGTCTGTGCCTCATAAAAAGAACTAGCAGGTTGATGGATCATTACCCTGATGATATAACATAATAAATGTTTATTCTATCTCGCATGATGATAAGGTGAAGAGATAAAGAATAATAAAATATATAATTGAACAACCGTACAGGCATCTTTTACGCATTGCATACGGCTCTATAATGGAATTCTTTTTACCTTACTTAAATATCAAATAAATTAAATATAGGGTCTATCAGACTCGGGTTGGTAAATGATCCAATAACCACCCTTCTTTTTGTTTTTGGAGTAGTTCAAAAATACTATGATGGCTCCGTTGCTTTATATATTTATTTCGTCTGTTATTTAGCAATCCCAAAGTTTCTTTTTTTTTTTTTTTTCAAATAAAAAAACAAGATTTTTTTTATTTTCATATTCTTTCATAACCTAAATATTGTTAAGAGCCTCCCGGCGTGAAAACAAAAAAGTTTGTGACGCTAAAATAGGCCTCCCGATAGATTAGATAAAATCGGAAATACCTTTTATCTCATACTACTCTTTCGATACATAATTTAAGGGTTAAAAAAATTTATCATATCGAATTCGAAGTGCCATGCTATTATTACTTAATATTCATATTTCATATAGCGCGAAGGCATAGTCTTCTTTTTTCTCTCAAATCAAATAAAAAACTCATTGGCGCCAAGCGTGAGGGAATGCTAGACGTTTGGTAATTTCTCCTCCGACCAGAATAAAAGATCCCATTGAAGCGGCTAATCCCATGCATATTGTCTGTATATCTGGTCGCACAAATTGCATAGTATCATAAATAGCTACTCCGGGTATTACCCATCCGCCAGGAGAATTTATAAACAAATATAGATCTTTGGTATCATCCTCTATACTGAGATATACCATAAGACCAATAAGTTGATTCGAGATCTCGCTATCAACCCCTTGGCCTAAAAAAAGTAATCTTTCTCGATAAAGTCGGTTGATTGGGATAAAGTTGTATCCCTTAGAAACCGTACATGCACCTTTTGATGCATACGGTTCAACAAAAATAACGAAAAAAAAAAAAAAAGAATCAATGTGTAGATGTAGATTCTAGCGCTTTCTTTTATTTTCTTTTTTTTTTTTCATACCAGGCTTTTAACTTATAAAAAGGGGCTTTTCTTTCATTTTTCAAAAAAGATGGGTTTTGGCCTGTTTTGTTTATCTATAAAAAAAAAATTACTAAATTTATCTAACTAACTTTTCATTGATGTATTGTTTCATCGAGATACAATCTCAATCGCGATGTAATTTTCTTGTTCCTGAATGGGCTTCTTCAATTTTTTTAGGTTTATGCTCTACTCCGAGTAAAGATCCGCCCGATTTGGATTTGCACATATATGACAAATGCCCCAATACCACGTCCTTTTGCTACGACTTCCTTTTTACAATTTATTTCATGTCTTACAACAGATATTCAATGCATTCATCATATTACTCGATTGATTAACAGTTTGAGATCACTTCTATTATAAATATATAAAGAAATAGAATATGATAGAAATAGTAATCATAAATAGATTTTTTACCGGTTTTTTTCTAAACGGAGCCTGGATACTTCATTTTATTGGCCTAACCAAGATAACCATAAATTATTCTAATTGATAATATTAATCTGTATACCCTCCCGAAAAAATGGATCTAATTGAACTTCACGCTCCAAATTTTTGATAATTCAATCAATCTTTCTTGGGCGAAGGGGAGGATATCTCGATCGGGGAAGAGAATGGGGAAATACCATATGACCCAATATATCTGACAAGTCGCACTATACGTCAATCCACAATGCATCTTCCTCTCCAGGACTTCGAAAAGGTACTCTTGGAACACCAATAGGCATTAAATAAAAGAAAAATTAAGTACTATATCTCACTTTGATGTGAAAGCGTAACAATGGATTTAGTGTCCTACTAATATTGGCCTTTATCATATTTTATCCATAGATTGACTAAGTTCATAAAAAAAGATAAAGAAGACAAAATGAATAAAGGAAAACTATTACAAATAAGTCCTTTGAATGATGAACAAATATATATATGCATTCACTCATATAAAATGGTATCAACTCCCCTACCATTGCATATTGGTACTTATCGGGTGTAGAATAGATCTGCTTCTTTTTGTTCCTACGAACAAAATAGTTTCATTATTACTAAAAGTAATTGAAAAGAATCAAACAAATCAAACAAATATTAATTCTTTCCCCAAGATAATCCACTAAAAAGAGGGTCCACAGCATAGTTTTTTCCAATGCAATAAAGTTACATTGTGTCTATTTTTCATTGATAAAGGGGTATTTCCATGGGTTTGCCTTGGTATCGTGTTCATACCGTCGTATTGAATGATCCCGGTCGTTTGATTTCTGTCCATATAATGCATACAGCTCTGGTTGCTGGTTGGGCCGGTTCGATGGCTCTATACGAATTAGCAGTTTTTGATCCTTCTGATCCTGTTCTTGATCCAATGTGGAGACAGGGTATGTTCGTTATACCCTTCATGACTCGTTTAGGAATAACCAATTCATGGGGCGGTTGGAGTATCACAGGGGGTACTGTAACGAATCCGGGTATTTGGAGTTACGAAGGTGTGGCCGGGGCACATATTGTGTTTTCGGGCTTGTGCTTTTTGGCAGCTATCTGGCATTGGGTGTATTGGGATCTAGAAATATTTACTGATGAACGTACAGGAAAACCCTCTTTGGATTTGCCTAAGATCTTTGGAATTCATTTATTTCTATCGGGGGTGGCTTGCTTTGGTTTTGGTGCATTTCATGTAACAGGATTGTATGGTCCTGGAATATGGGTGTCCGATCCTTATGGACTAACTGGAAGGGTACAATCCGTAAATCCAGCGTGGGGTGTGGAGGGTTTTGATCCTTTTGTTCCGGGAGGAATAGCCTCTCATCATATTGCAGCAGGGACCTTGGGCATATTGGCGGGTCTATTCCATCTTAGTGTACGTCCACCTCAACGCCTATACAAAGGATTACGTATGGGAAATATTGAAACCGTCCTTTCCAGTAGTATTGCTGCTGTCTTTTTTGCCGCTTTTGTAGTTGCTGGAACTATGTGGTATGGTTCAGCAACTACCCCGATTGAATTATTTGGTCCCACTCGTTATCAATGGGATCAAGGATACTTCCAACAAGAAATATATCGAAGAATTGGTGCTGGGTTGGCTGAAAATCAAAGTTTATCTGAAGCTTGGTCTAAAATTCCCGAAAAACTAGCTTTTTATGATTACATCGGCAATAATCCGGCAAAGGGGGGGTTATTCAGAGCGGGCTCAATGGACAACGGGGATGGAATAGCTGTTGGGTGGTTAGGACATCCTATCTTTAGAGATAAAGAGGGGCGCGAACTTTTTGTACGTCGTATGCCTACTTTTTTTGAAACGTTTCCGGTTGTTTTGGTAGACGGAGACGGAATTGTTAGAGCCGATGTTCCTTTTAGAAGGGCGGAATCTAAATATAGTGTCGAACAAGTAGGTGTAACTGTCGAGTTCTATGGCGGCGAACTCAACGGAGTCAGTTATAGCGATCCCGCTACTGTGAAAAAATATGCTAGACGTGCTCAATTGGGTGAGATTTTTGAATTAGATCGTGCTACTTTGAAATCCGATGGTGTTTTTCGTAGCAGTCCACGGGGTTGGTTTACTTTTGGACATGCTTCGTTTGCTTTGCTCTTCTTCTTCGGACACATTTGGCATGGTGCTAGAACCTTGTTTCGAGATGTTTTTGCTGGTATTGATCCAGATTTAGATGCTCAAGTGGAATTTGGAGCATTCCAAAAACTTGGAGATCCAACTACAAGAAGACAAGTAGTCTGATACAATATGCTTTGTTACTTGTTACTTTTCATTTTTATTTTCTTTTTGTGATTTTTAGATGGGGTACCAGATAAATCTTGATTTGAATCACTGCTTTTTCTTTGACTCTTGTTCTTTATTTATCCGGGAGACGATCCCAAATAAACAGGTATGGAAGCTATAATTGTAAACCACGATCGAATCTATGGAAGCATTGGTTTATACATTCCTTTTAGTCTCAACTCTAGGAATAATTTTTTTCGCTATCTTTTTTCGAGACCCGCCTAAAGTTCCAACTAAAAAGGTGAAATGATTTGTCATTATCTCAATTGAAGTACGGATCCTCCCAATATTGGGAGGATCCGTACTTCAACTAGTCCCCGTGTTCCTCGAATGGATCTCTTAGTTGTTGAGAGGGTTGCCCAAAAGCAGTATATAAGGCGTACCCAGTAAAACTTACAAGTAAACCAGATAAAAAGATGGCAACTAGGGTTGCTGTTTCCATGATTATATAGTTTTAAGACATTATAAAGTTTTAAGACCACAATGGATCTATGATAAGATCATTTATTTACAACGGAATGGTATACAAAGTCAACAGATCTTACTGAATATAAAATATTATGGCTACACAAACCGTTGAAGGTAGTTCTAGATCTGGCCGCCCAAAACGAACTAATGCGGGGAGTTTATTGAAACCATTGAATTCAGAATATGGTAAAGTAGCTCCTGGGTGGGGAACTACTCCTTTGATGGGTCTCGCAATGGCTCTATTCGCGATATTCCTATCTATTATTTTGGAGATTTATAATTCTTCCATTTTACTGGATGGAATTTCAATGAATTAGATTCAGAAGAACCATTAACTGGCTTTTTCAATACAAAGTGAAGCGTTTAGGTTTCTGATTTTTATCCCATTCTATTTTGGTAGTTTGACCGTGGAATTTCTTTGTTTCTGTATTTCCGGAATATGAGTGTGTGACTTGGTATAAATGATCCTATGGATAGTACAGAGAATGGGTCTGTCATCTTGATAGAGATGGTTTTACTTCGTCGGATATTCATTCTAGTATCTGGAGCACGGAATATATGAAATAGATTACTATTAGAACTATGATTCATACTTAATAGTCAGACCTCGTGTCCGGACTTCAAAAAATTTTTTCAAAGAGTTAGAAGTTATAAATAGAAATATTTTTATTCTTTCAAACTTTCGTTTATGCTTATTTTGATCAAAGGACAAAACGAAGGTTTCTTTGGTTTGGATTTTTAGTCATTATATCTATTCATTGAATAAGTGATGATCCAATGGTTCTTACTCAGGGAATTTTGGGACTTAGACTTAGTTTGAAAGGGTTTTATTGAATCATCGTGGTTTTAGTATGAATCTGAGGTTTTAATCAATTCATAGGGTCTTAACAAGAGAATTCCTATCAATAATAAAGAAAACAGCAGTAAAGCCGCATTACACATAAATAACACTAAAGAAAATAGGTAAATAGAAGATTCAAGAGGCCTATAACGATCAATATATAGACGAATGAGCCGACTTGATTTTTTGGCATTATAACCACAAAGAAGAGCTTTCGGATTTTTATTCTTTAGTATCTTCAAAAAAAAAAATTGAATCATAAATCATAGAATTAATAAATTTCAAACTTTATATTACACACATCCGTTAGAACTAGTATTTGGGTGTTTCTGTTTGAGCCGTACGAGATGAAATTTTCATATACGGTTCTCCGGGGGGGTCCCCTTGATTTACCTATCTCAATAAAATCTATGATTGGTTCGAAGAACGTCTTGAGATTCAGGCAATTGCCGATGATATAACTAGTAAATATGTTCCTCCTCACGTCAACATATTTTATTGTCTAGGGGGAATTACGCTTACTTGTTTTTTAGTACAAGTAGCTACCGGGTTTGCTATGACTTTTTATTATCGTCCGACCGTTACGGAGGCCTTTGCTTCTGTTCAATATATAATGACTGAAGCTAATTTTGGTTGGTTAATCCGATCAGTTCATCGATGGTCGGCAAGTATGATGGTCCTAATGATGATCCTGCACGTATTTCGCGTGTATCTCACCGGCGGCTTTAAAAAACCTCGTGAATTGACTTGGGTTACAGGT